TTATTATATATTAATATATAATATGTATAGGCTTTAGTTGTAAGAATGAAAACATTTTTAGATATAAAGTACTAATTATTGAAATACTAGCTATTTCCCATATCAAAAATTATATATTAATAAGTAAAATTATTAGTATAGCCTTATTAGCATAAAAGTAATGCAACCGTTTTGTAATCGGTAGAAGTAAGTGCGATACTTGCATAGGGCTATTAGGTGAAAATTGAACATAGAATTTAATATTTATAGAAAATATTAAATAATAGACCCAATCGTCAAGTCTGGTTAAGACATAACTTTTTCACTGTTATTTCGGGAGTTCAAATCTCCCTTGGGTTGAAAGAGATTAGCTCAGTTGGTAGAGCTGTCGCTTTACACGCGAAAGGTCAGGTGTTCAAGTCACCTATCTCTTAACTAATGCGGATTAATGTAATAGTAACATATATGGCTCATGTCCATAATATTTAGGTGCAACCCCTAAGTCCGCAACCAAAGGCTATAGCTTAATCGGTAAAGCGAACCACTCATGATGGTTTGAGTAAATGTTCAAGTCATTTTAGCCTTATTTAATCCGAGTGCTGGAATTGGTAGACAGTCTTAATTTAAGCTTAAGTGACGCGAGTCGTAAACGTTCGAATCGTTTTTCGGATATATTTTTAGGGGTTATAGTTTAACTGGTAAAACGGCGATTTTGCATATCGTTATTTCAGGATCGAGTCCTGATAACTCCAAAGGTTTATACCATTTTTTATATTTCGCTTGAGAAGCTCAATTGGTAGAGCGGATCACTGAAGATGATTAGGTTATAAGTTCAAGTCTTATCTCGAGCAATTATGGGTATGCTGAAATTGGTAACCAGGTTCCGCTTAGGACGGAATAGTTTTTTACTTTACAAGTTCAAGTCTTGTTACCCATATTATTTATGTTGTCGACTAATCGGTAAGTCATAAATTTTTGGTATTTACTATTGGGTGTTCGAGTCGCCCCAACATAATTTTATATTTTCGCTAGGATAGTTCAACCGGTAGAACAATAATTTCATGAATTAAGAATGAGAATTCGAATTTCTCTCCTGGCTATTCTTCAGGTGAAGTTATAAGAATTTTATAAAATTCATGTTTTTTAAGGTATAGTGTATTTATACCTTAAAAATATTTACGTTATTTTTATAACTGTATAAAATTTAATATATAACATATATTAAATATTTTAAATATTTATATTTTAAGAATAATATTACATATTATTTATTTTTAGGTAGGTATAGTTCAATGGTAGAACGGCTGTATGTGGCACAGTATATCCTAGTTCAATTCTAGGTATCTTCCCTAGATAACAATAATATATTATAAAAAATTAATATATTAGTTGTTGTACACATAATTTAAATATTCTAAAAATATTATGTAGATATAATTATATATTTACATAGTTAAAAAGAAAAACTAATTACTGTATAGTAAGCAGTAGTTTTGCAAAAATGCAATATAGTTATATATATTATTATAGTATAGTAATATATTATAATATATAAAGTGTAAAATTATATTGTATAATAATATAGTATATATATTTGATATATAGTAGATATATTAAATATATTTATAGGTATAATATAGTTTTACTATATTATATATACAAATATTATATATATATTAATTAATATATATGTATAAATTAGAAAGAAAAAGAAAATAAACTAATATTCTTGTTAGTAGAATCGCAACAACAAGTAAATGGAAAAAGAAATTTTTCAACAAGTTTTAAACATGAAGCAGCTACAAGTACACTTGATACTTCATCAGTTTTAACTTTCAAACAACCTACTGAGTGAACAGAAAGATGATTTTTATCATCTAATGCGAAAGATATTGGTACTTTATATTTAATGTTTGCATTATTTTCAGGTTTGATAGGTACAGCGTTTTCTGTATTGATACGTTTAGAATTATCAGGACCTGGTGTACAATATATTTCAGATACTCAATTATATAATAGTATAATTACAGCACACGCTATAATGATGATTTTCTTCATGGTTATGCCAGCTTTAATTGGAGGTTTTGGTAATTTCTTATTACCATTATTAGTAGGAGGTCCAGATATGGCATTCCCTAGATTAAATAATATAAGTTTCTGATTATTAGTACCTAGTTTATTCTTATTTATATTCTCAGCTACAATTGAAAATGGTGCAGGTACAGGTTGAACACTATACCCTCCATTATCAGGTATACAATCTCACAGTGGTCCTAGTGTTGATTTAGCAATATTTGGATTACACTTAAGTGGTATTAGTAGTATGTTAGGAGCTATGAATTTCATAACTACTATAATTAATATGAGAAGTCCAGGTATAAGTTTACACAAATTAGCATTATTTGGATGAGCAGTAATAATTACAGCAGTGTTATTATTATTATCATTACCAGTATTAGCTGGTGGTATTACTATGATTTTAACAGATAGAAATTTTAATACATCATTCTTTGAAACAGCAGGTGGAGGTGATCCTATATTATTCCAACACTTATTCTGATTCTTCGGACATCCTGAAGTTTATATTTTAATTATACCAGGATTTGGTATAATTAGTACAGTAATTTCAGCATCATCAAGTAAAAACGTTTTCGGTTACTTAGGTATGGTTTATGCTATGATGTCTATTGGTGTATTAGGTTTCTTAGTTTGAAGTCATCACATGTATACAGTTGGTTTAGATGTTGATACTAGAGCTTACTTCACAGCCGCAACATTAATTATTGCAGTACCTACAGGTATTAAAATATTTAGTTGAATGGCTACATTATACGGAGGATCTTTACATATAACACCACCTCTATTATTTGCAATAGGATTTGTAGTATTATTCACTATAGGTGGTTTAAGTGGTGTTATTTTAGCTAACGCATCACTTGATATTGCTTTCCATGATACTTATTATGTTGTAGCTCATTTCCATTATGTATTATCTATGGGAGCTGTATTTGCATTATTTAGTGGTTGATACTTCTGAATACCTAAAATATTAGGATTATCATATGATCAATTCGCAGCTAAAGTACATTTCTGAATATTATTTATTGGTGTAAATTTAACATTCTTCCCACAACATTTCCTAGGTTTACAAGGTATGCCTAGAAGAATTAGTGATTATCCTGATGCTTTCTATGGTTGAAACTTAATAAGTAGTATAGGTTCTATTATTAGTGTAGTAGCTACATGATATTTCTTAACTATTATATACAAACAATTAACAGAAGGAAAAGCTGTTTCAAGATATCCTTGAACAATACCACAATTATTCAGTGATACTTTCCAAGTATACTTCACTAGAAATAATACTTCTTTAGAATGATGTTTAACTAGTCCTCCAAAACCACACGCTTTTGCTAGTTTACCTTTACAATCATAGATTAAAATAAAATAAATTTTTATTTTAGCTTATTAGCTATATATATATAATATATATATATATATATATATATAAACTGTTGTAGTATACAATATAGATAATATATATATAGATATATATTTATCTTTTTTTTTTGAAAGACTACTTTTATGATCAAATGATACTAGGATTAGTTGTTGCATAAGTTAATATTAAAGTATTAACTATAATTACTTTTATAAAAATTTTAATAAAAATTTAATAAAAAAATGTTACAAGCAGCAAAAATAATAGGAACAGGTATGGCTACAACGGGTTTAATAGGTGCAGGAGTAGGTATTGGTGTAGTTTTCGGTGCATTAATATTAGGTGTTGCAAGAAATCCTTCATTAAGAGGACAATTGTTTTCATATGCAATTTTAGGATTTGCCTTTGCTGAAGCAACAGGATTGTTTGCTTTAATGATGGCATTCTTATTATTATATGTAGCTTAATGAGCTATGTATTAATATACGAAAAAAAATAGTTAGTTCTAAACTATTATTATCACTATTAATAATGTTTATGGTTTAACCATAAACATTATTATAAAAGTGGTAAAAAATAATAATAAGAACAACAACAAAGATAAAGAAATATTGAAATTAAATATATAATAAATTATTATATGACAACAACAACTTTTTTCTTATTTTTAATTCCAGTATTAGGAATTATTTTACTATTAGTAAATTTGATATTATCTCCGCATAATGCGTATCAAGAAAAAGATAGTGCTTTTGAATGTGGTTTTCACTCATTCTTAGGACAAAATAGAACACAGTTTAGTATATCATTCTTTATATTTGCATTATTATTTTTATTATTTGATTTAGAAATTTTATTAGTTTATCCTTATGTTGTTAGTGCATATACTAATGGTATATATGGATTATTAATAATGTTAGTGTTTTTCCTTGTATTAACTTTAGGTTTTGCATTTGAATTAGGGAAAAACGCATTAAAAATAGAAAGTAGACAAGTTCAAAATTTAAATGTTAAATCTTGAAATGGTTATTCTTTAATATATAGTTAAAATATAGCGTATATAGATATATTCTGTAAAAATAACTCAAATAGTGTCGACGTATAATAATTAAATAACATAAATCAGAATAATAAATAATTACAAAAAATAAGATAAATATGCTTTTTACTAATTTAATACTAAATTTACAATTAGATGCTCCAACACCTTGGGGTTTATATTTTCAAGATAGTGCCTCACCTCAAATGGAAGGTATTGAAGAATTACATAATAATATAATGTTCTATCTAGCCATTATATTATTTACAGTTACATGAATGATGATAACTATAATAAAAGATTATGTAGCTAAAAAATCACCAATAGCTCATAAATATATGAATCATGGTACTTTAATAGAATTAATTTGAACTATTACACCAGCATTAATACTAATATTAATAGCATTTCCTTCATTCAAATTATTATATTTAATGGATGAAGTAGTTGACCCTTCATTAGTTGTTTATGCAGAAGGTCATCAATGATATTGAAGTTACCAATATCCAGATTTTACTAATGCTGATGATGAGTTTATAGAATTTGATTCTTATATAGTACCTGAAGAGGACTTAGAAGACGGTCAATTTAGAATGCTAGAGGTTGATAATAGAGTTATTATACCTGAATTAACACATACTAGAATTGTAATATCTTCAGCTGATGTTATACATTCATATGCTTGTCCATCTTTAGGTATTAAAGCTGATGCATACCCAGGTAGATTAAATCAAGCTTCTGTTTATGTTAATCGTCCTGGTACATTCTTTGGACAATGTTCAGAGATTTGTGGTATACTACATAGTTCTATGCCTATCGCTATACAATCTGTTTCTCTTAAAGATTTCTTATTATGATTAAGAGAACAAATGGAAGGATAAAGATATTATCAATATAATTATTGATAATATCTAGGTTTATTTATAGAGTACGACTAAGTGCTTTTTAAAAAAAAAAAATATTTATATATTGTTTAATTAAATTAAACAATATACAAGATAGAGATAACATATTATTAGATAATCAAAATAAGCTATTTAGATATAATTAAATAGCTTATTTTTTCTTTTAATATGAAAGCTTAAACAATAAATTTAATATTAAATATATATAATATATATATATATAACATACCATGCTAATAAATAGTATTACTTTTTATAAATGTCTATGTTTATCTAGAATATATCACAATCCAGATTTACCTTATTTCTTTCTACAAGGATATAAAATAGTTTTAGGAATATTTTGCTTATATAACTGTATATTGAATAATTGGTTATATCTTCCAGAATATATAGATATATTTTTGATTAATTATATGGGTGAATTATCTACTGAGTCTAATCAAGTTAATATGTTTCCAGGAAGTGTAAATCCTTCTGGATCACATTATGGGTATTTTCCCTCAGATTATGGTAGCTCATCCGCTGGAGGTGGTAGAGGACCTTCAGGTAGTGGTGGTTCTGGACCATCTGTAGGTAATCAATCATCAACAGATCAAGATGAAGATTCTAATAAATCTAAGGGTAAAAAAAGAGCATACTTTATGTATGAAGCTGTAGATAATGAAAGAGATGAAAGAGCATACTGAGCGCCTGGAGCTATAGATAATGACTATCAAACTGATAATGTAAGAATGAGAAAAAAAATTATCCGTGATATAGTGGCCTAGAGTTTTCTTACTTTGATCCTGAATTTAGTATATTCCGTAATCCTGAACATTCTCACGTGAAAGCTCCAATCATCTATAGAGATAATACTATACGTGAATATAATGAACATGGATTAAAATATGCATATCATATATATGGAGATAATCCATCTTGTCGTATATCTTCTGTAGATGGGACTAGGATGATAGAAATATATGATGCTAGTACTGTGAAGAAATATATAGAATTTCATAATGAACAAATTAGAATAGCTAAATGACATAAAGAGAATAATATAGGTTAGTATGCCTTTATTATTTTATTTTTTTTTTTATGATGTTATATATTACATATATATATATAGTATAATTAGGTTATTCGGAGGTTTATTTTACACATCCTCTATAACATAATTTTTTCATATATTAATAATGCTATAAGTTTATTAATATTGAATATGACAGGATTTTATCCTATAAAAAAAATTATTTTTTTTTAGCGTGTTAATTTAATGGTAAAATTACGTGCTACGGACACGTTTATATAAGTTCAAATCTTATACACGTTTATAATTTATAGTTATTATTATTAAGATAATAAAAATATTAATAGTATATTATACTATTAATATTTATTATATGTAGTATAGATAAATCAAATATAGATATATATAAATATATAATGAATTTTTCAATATTTTTATTTCTTATAGGAATATTAGGTTTTGTTTTAAATAGAAAAAATATTATACTAATGCTAATCTCTATAGAAATTATGTTATTATCAGTAACATACTTAATATTAATTAGTTCACTTAGTTTCGATGATATTTTAGGACAAACATTTGCTGTTTATATATTAACAATAGCAGGAGCAGAATCTGCAATAGGTTTAGGTATATTAGTTGCATATTATAGATTAAGAGGAAGTATTTCAATACAATATAGATAATGTATTTAACATTAATAATTTTACCTTTATTAGGTTCAATAGTATCAGGTTTTTTTGGTAGAAAAATAGGTGTGACTGGAGCACACATTATAACATGTGGTTCAGTAGTAATAACTACACTTTTAGCTATAGTAGCTTTTTTTGAAGTAGGTTTTAATAATATACCTGTAACAATAAATCTAGCAAGATGAGTAGATGTTGAATCACTTTATGTATTATGAAATTTTAGATTTGATGCATTAACAGTATCAATGTTAATACCCGTATTAATAGTATCTAGTTTAGTACACATATATTCAATAAGTTATATGAGTCATGACCCACATAACCAAAGGTTTTTCAGTTATTTAAGCTTATTCACATTTATGATGATTATACTTGTAACAGGTAGTAATTATCTAATTATGTTCGTAGGTTGAGAAGGTGTTGGTGTATGTTCATATCTTTTAGTAAATTTCTGATTTACTAGAATAGCAGCAAACCAAAGTTCTATATCAGCTTTATTAACTAATAGAGTAGGTGATTGTTTACTAACTGTAGGTATGTTTGCTATACTATGATCTTTTGGTAACATAGATTATGGTACAGTATTTGCATTAGCACCATTTTATAACGAAAACATAATAACTATTATAGGTATATGTTTATTAATTGGTGCCACAGCTAAAAGTTCACAAGTAGGTTTACATATATGATTACCACAAGCTATGGAAGGTCCTACACCAGTATCTGCTTTAATTCACGCAGCTACTATGGTTACTGCTGGAGTATACTTATTAATGAGATCATCACCTTTAATAGAATATAGTTCAACTGTATTAGTACTTTGTTTATGATTAGGTGCAATAACTACAGTATTTAGTTCTTTAATTGGTTTATTCCAACAAGATATTAAAAAAGTTATTGCTTACTCAACTATGAGTCAATTAGGTATGATGGTTATAGCTATAGGTTTATCAAGTTATAATTTAGCGTTATTCCATTTAGTAAATCATGCTTTCTATAAAGCATTATTATTCTTAGGTGCTGGTTCAGTTATACACGCAGTAGCTGATAACCAAGATTTTAGAAAATATGGTGGTTTAAGAGAATATTTACCTTTAACATATTCAGTTATGTTAATAGCTTCTTTAAGTTTAGTAGCTGTACCTTTCATGACAGGGTTCTATTCTAAAGATTTTATTCTTGAGTCTTCTTATGGGCAATTCTACTTATCTGGTACAATAATTTACTTTGTTGCTACAATAGGTGCTATGTTTACTACATTATACTCAGCTAAAGTGTTATATTTAACATTCTTAGCTAATCCTAATGGTCCTTTATCTAGTTATAAACATGCACATGAAGGTGATTTATTTTTAACTACACCTTTAATTATTTTATCTATTTTCTCTATATTCTTTGGATATATAACTAAAGATATATTTATAGGTTTAGGTTCAGGTTTCTTTGCAGATAATAGTTTATTTATTCATCCTAGTCATGAAATCATGTTGGATACTGAGTTTGCTGTACCAACATTCTTTAAACTTTTACCTTTTGTATTTACTGTTTCATTAAGTATAATATCTGTATTATTATCTGAATTCTTACCTAAATCACTTATTAATTTTAAATTTACAAAATTAGGTTATAATATATTTAGTTTCTTTAATCAAAGATTTTATATAGAATTATTTTATAATAAATATATTGTAGAAGGTGTTTTAAAATTAGGTGGTCAAACTACTCAAAGTTTAGATAAGGGTTCTGTAGAATTAGTAGGACCTTATGGTCTAGAAAAAGGATTATTATCTTTAAGTAATAGTTTAGGTAAATTAAGTACAGGTGTTATAACTACTTATGCTTTATATGTATTAATAGGTTTAATATTCTATATTTCTCTATTATATTTCTCATATAATGACAATAATTTATTAATATTAGTAATATTCACATTATTTGCTTTATTAAATAAAAATCTATCATCTAAATAATATATTTTTTTGATATTTGCTTAATTTAAATTTATGTTTTCTTCTTTTTTGGATATGCTTTTATCCTCAATATTTTGTTTATTATTATCTAATGCTATATCTTTTAGACGTGATACGGCTATATTATATAGTAGAGTTGGAATAATAATTTTATTTTATTGTATCTATTTATCTTATAATAATTTATTTATTACATATTTAGATAGTGGTATTGGGTTATTCGGAGGTTTATTTTACACATCCTCTATAACACAATTTTTTCATATATTAATATTTACTATAAGTTTATTAATATTGAATATGACAGGGTTCTATCCTAGAAAATTAATATCTAATAGTTATCTAAGTTTACATAGATTATTATTTACAAGAGTACAGTTTGATAACGGAAATAAATCTGTAAATGATCTTTTATTAAAAAAAGGAGAACAATATACTATTATAGAGTATACTTTAATGTTATTATTTATAGTTACAGGTAGTTTATTATTAATATCTAGTAGTGATTTAGTTTCTATTTTCTTATCTATAGAATTACAAAGTTATGGTTTATATTTATTATGTACTATGTATAGAAATTCAGAATCTTCTACTTCAGCAGGTTTAACTTATTTCTTATTAGGTGGATTAGCATCTTGTTTTATATTATTAGGTATAGCATTAATATATGCTAATTTAGGTGTTACTTATTTAGATAGTTTTTATGTTATAAATAATTTAGCTGGTATATTTAACGAACAAGAAATAACAACATATATACCTTATTGTTTATTATTAATAGCTATAGGATTATTATTTAAAATATCTGCAGCACCATTTCATTTCTGATCTCCTGATGTTTATGATGGTATACCTACTATAGTTACTACTTTTGTAGCTATAATAGCTAAAATATCTATATTAACATTATTATTACAATTAGTTCATTATACTAATAGTATATATATTACAACTCAATATTCTTGAACTACAAGTTTATTAGTTAGTTCTTTATTATCTTTAGTTATTGGTACTGTATTAGGTTTAACTCAATTTAGAATAAAAAGATTATTTGCTTATAGTACTATATCTCATTTAGGTTTTATGTTATTAGCTTTAACTATTAATAGTGTAGAATCTATACAATCATTTATTTTTTATTTAGTTCAATATAGTTTATCTAATTTAAATGCTTTTATCTTATTAGTAGCTATAGGTTATAGTTTATTTGGGTATGAAGATAAAAATGTTTATCATAATAAATTAATAGATAGAAATAACTCACCTATACAACTTATAAGTCAACTAAAAGGATATTTCCATATAAATAGTTTATTAGCTTTAAGTCTATCTATTACTTTATTCTCATTCGCGGGTATACCTCCTTTAATGGGATTCTTTGCAAAACAGATGGTATTCTCTGCTGCTCTACAAGAAGGATTTATTTTCCTTACTTTAATAGGAGTATTAACTAGTGTAATAAGTGCTGTTTATTATTTATTTATTGTTAAAACAATGTTCTTTAACGAACATTCTTATACAAAAATTGCTTATTTATATAAAAAATTATTCTTAGGAATACCTGCATTAGTATTACAAAATAATAAAGTGGTAGATAATATACAATTCAATAATAAACCTTCTTTATCAAGTTCTTTAAGTATAACTATTTCAGTATTAACTCTAATAATTCTTTTATTTATGTTTATGCCTAACGAATGATTACATATGTCTAATATATTAGCAATTGTATTATTCGTACCTAGTGGTATTTAAATAAATATAAATATTTATATATTATACAATATAGTATATATATATATAAAAGTGTATTATAACTTTATGTGCTCATAAGGTACATAAATAATATAAAATTATGTGTATATAAAGTACAATTCAGTGCTTTTAAAATAATAAAAAGAATTAAAATTTATTTTAATTCTTTTTATTTAATTGTTAGATTGAATATCTAAATATTTGATTGTTAAGATATATAATTAAATTTATGGAAAATATGTAAAAACATAGATAAAAAAATAAAAAAAATAAAAAATGAGAATTTTTAAAAATCATCCTTTATTAAAATTAGTGAATTCATATTTAGTTGATTCACCACAACCAGCTAATTTAAGTTATTTATGAAATTTTGGTTCATTATTAGCTGTATGTTTAATAATCCAAATAGTGACAGGAGTTACATTAGCTATGCATTATACACCTAGTGTTGCAGAAGCATTTAATTCTGTAGAACACATAATGAGAGACGTTAACAACGGTTGATTAGTGCGTTACTTACACTCTAATACAGCTTCAGCTTTCTTCTTTTTAGTATACTTACACATAGGTAGAGGTTTATATTATGGATCTTACAAATCACCTAGAACTTTAACATGAGCTATAGGTACAGTAATACTTATAGTAATGATGGCTACAGCCTTCTTAGGATATGTTTTACCTTACGGTCAAATGAGTTTATGAGGTGCTACAGTTATTACTAATCTTATGAGTGCTATACCTTGAATAGGTCAAGATATTGTTGAATTTATTTGAGGAGGTTTCTCAGTTAATAATGCAACATTAAATAGATTCTTTGCTTTACACTTCTTATTACCTTTCATATTAGCTGCATTAGTATTAATGCACTTAATAGCTATGCACGATACAGTAGGATCAGGTAATCCTTTAGGTATTTCAGGTAATTACGATAGATTACCTTTTGCTCCATACTTTATATTTAAAGATTTAGTAACTATATTTATATTCTTTATAGCATTATCTATCTTTGTTTTCTTTATGCCTAATGCATTAGGAGATAGTGAAAATTACGTTATGGCTAATCCTATGCAAACACCACCAGCTATTGTACCAGAATGATACTTATTACCATTCTATGCAATTTTAAGATCTATACCTAATAAATTATTAGGTGTTATTGCTATGTTTGCAGCTATATTAGCACTAATGGTTATGCCTATAACAGATTTATCTAAATTAAGAGGAGTACAATTTAGACCTTTAAGTAAAATAGCATTCTATGTATTTGTTGCTAATTTTTTAATATTAATGCAATTAGGTGCAAAACACGTTGAAACACCATTTATTGAATTTGGACAAATATCAACTGTTTTATATTTTGCACATTTCTTTGTTATAGTACCTGTTATCAGTATTATAGAAAATAGTTTAGTAGAATTAGCTACTAGAAAATAATAATACTATATAAGACTATATAAGTACTGTTTTACATACATAATTATTATATTTAAATATATATATATATATATATATTTAAATATCAATGTATATTATATATGTTGGTGTTTGAGTAGTGGGTATTACGTTTCGATTGCAAATCGAAATAAAGGGATTCGAGTTCCCCGAACATCTTTATATATAATATATATGTTTAATTATGTTATCAATATAAGGATAAAACCTTAAATATATCAAATTAATTTTTTAGCTCTGCTTGTATTTTTAATTCAGAGTTTAACTAATGTATTTATATATACACGTTTTCATATATAAAATAAGACTGCATGTTATACTATATAAGCATATGTTTACGTGTAATATAATACTAAAAAATATTTAAAAATGATAAGTTTGATATCTATCATTGAAGGTTTACTGTTAATTGTACCAGCATTATTATCAGTTGCCTTTGTAACTATAGCCGAAAGAAAAACAATGGCTAGTATGCAAAGAAGATTAGGTCCTAATGCTGTAGGTTATTACGGTTTACTACAAGCATTTGCTGATGCTTTAAAATTATTATTAAAAGAGTATGTAGCACCAACACAAGCTAATATAATTTTATTCTTCCTTGGACCTATGATAACTTTAATTTTTTCTTTATTAGGTTATCTAGTAGTTCCTTTTGGTTCTGGATTATTTGTATCTGATTATAGTTTAGGAATGTTATATATGTTAGCAGTATCTTCTTTAGCTACATATGGTATATTATTAGCTGGTTGATCAGCTAATTCTAAATATGCATTCTTAGGTTCATTAAGAAGTACAGCACAATTAATTAGTTATGAATTAATATTAAGTTCTGTTATACTATTAGTAATATTATTAACTGGTAATTTAAATATGATTACTATTGTAGAATCACAAAGAGTAGTAGATTTTCTATTACCTTTATTTCCTTTATTTATAATATTCTTTATAGGTTCTATAGCAGAAACTAATAGAGCTCCTTTTGATTTAGCTGAAGCAGAATCAGAACTTGTTAGTGGATTTATGACTGAACATTCTGCTAGTATTTTTGTTTTCTTCTTCTTAGCTGAATATGCTAGTATAATATTAATTTGCGTGTTAAATAGTATTTTATTTTTAGGAGGTTATTTATGTATTATACCTGTAGATTTTTTAATAAGTATATTAAATACAGTATTTAGTATAGATCATTCTATTTTAGAAGAATTATTTTCAAATGTTTCTTCTTCTCCTTTAAATTTAGCGCTAAAAACAGGTTTATTAATTTTTGTTTTCATTTGAGTTAGAGCTTCTTTCCCTAGAATACGTTTTGATCAATTAATGTCTGTTTGTTGAACTGTATTATTACCTTTAATAATAGCATATGTTGTATTATTACCTTGTATTGTGTTTGGATTAGACGCATTACCTACTCAAATTTTATTATAATACTAAAACATATATAATATATTTATATACTGGTATTAAAAGATAATTACAGTTATTACTAATAACTGTAATTATACTAGTATAAGGGGATATTTTGCCCTTATGTATTTTTAAATATATAAAGGTTATACGTATATATTAAATATAGTAAAATAAATATTCAAATATTTATAATAAAAATATTATGAATGTATATAATATACAATATAGGTATATATAATCGGTATTAAAGATAATATACTATATTATCTTTATTCTTTATGACTTAAGTAAAGCGATTAAGGTATATAAACTATACCAAATAGTAAATAAAAAAAAATGAAAAAAGATTTCACATGTCTTTATTATTATTAATAATACCTTTAATAGGTATAGGTTTAGTAACTATTGAAGCTAATTATGGTTTATCTAATAAAGTTTATACAACGAAAATAAAATCAATAGCTTTAGTAACATCAATAATTAATATGATTGTTTCATTAATCATGTTTATACTTTTTGATTTTAGTAGTAAACAGTTTCAATTTATTGAGGAACACTATCAAATAAGTTATTTTGATATATATTTAGGTGTAGATGGTTTATCTATCTACTTTATATTATTAACTACTATAATAATGCCTGTAGCAATATTATCTAATTGAAAATCTATACAATCTCAAAATATACTATCATTTGTAGTAATAATGTTATTATTAGAAACATTATTATTAGCAGTTTTCTTAGTATTAGATATATTATTATTCTATATCTTTTTCGAAAGTATATTACCTCCTTTATTCTTGTTAATAGGATTGTTTGGTTCTAGTAATAAAGTAAGAGCAAGTTTTTATCTATTCTTATATACGTTATTAGGATCATTATTTATGTTATTATCAATAATAGTAATGTCTTCTATAATGGGTACTACAGATTTTGATGCATTATCAAAGGCAAACTTTAGTTATGTAACTCAATTATTTTTATTCTATGGTATATTTATAGCTTTTGCTGTAAAAACACCAGTAATATTCTTAAATACTTGATTATTAAAAGCTCACGTTGAATCACCATTATCTGGAAGTATTATATTAGCAGGTATAGTTTTAAAATTAAGTTTATATGGTATATTTAGATTAATATTACCTTTATTACCTAAAGCTTCTTTAAATTACACTTATATAGTATATGTTATTGGAGTAATAACAATAATTTATGCTAGTTTTAGTACACTAAGAACAATAGATATCAAAGAACTTATAGCTTATTCTTCTGTATCTCACGCGGCTGTATATTTAATAGGTGCGTTTAGTAATACTATACAAGGTATAGAAGGTGCAATAGTTTTAGGATTAGCTCACGGTTTTGTATCACCAGGACTATTTATTTGTGCAGGTGGTATACTATACGATAGATCATCTACTAGATTAATTACTTATTATAGAGGTATGGCTCAAATTATGCCTATTTTCTCAATATTATTCTTCATATTATGTTTAGGTAATAGTGGAACACCATTAACATTAAATTTCTTAGGTGAATTTATGTCATTATATGGTGCATTTGAAAGAATGCCTATTTTAGGTATATTAGCTAGTACTTCTATTGTACTATCTGCTGCTTATACTATATTTATGTATAACAGAATAGCTTTTGGTGGTTCTTATTCTGTATATTTTGTAGAAAATATTGGTGATGTAACTAGAAGAGAGTTTATTATGCTATTAGTATTTGTAATATTAACAGTATTATTTGGTATATACCCAGCTCCTATATTAGACGGATTACATTATTCAGTATCTTCTTTAATATATAGTACTAACTAATTTTTTATAAAAAATATAAGTTAAATTATAATATAATAAAAATATATATATATATATATAGATTTAAATAAAAATATAAAGTTTTATTTTTATTTGATATATTTTTATTCTTACTAGCTCAATGGCAGAGCAGAATACTTCTAATATTTTGATCCTAGTTCGAATCTAGGGTAAGAATTTAAATAAAACCATAAAAAATTTTTTTATGGTTTTATTAGCTCTTATAGCTCAACGGTAGAGCGGGATACTGTTAATATTTTGATAGATGTTCGATTCATCTTAAGGGCTTTTAAGTATAATATTTAGAGTTATTATATAGCTATTTAATATTCCTTAAAAGGTAATTAATTACTATACTTAATAATTAAACAATTAAATAAATAATTTAGTTATTTGTCTTACAACAAGAATCTTTAAAAGTTATGAAAAATATTAAGAATAATAATTAATATATTAATTATAATACAAACATATGCCACAATTAGTACCATTCTTTTTTGTAAATCAAGTAGTATTTGCTTTTGTTATATTAACAGTGTTAATATATACATTTACTAAATTTATTTTACCTAGATTTGTACGTACTTTTATTTCACGTATTTATATAAATAAATTATAATAAATCTACTACAACTTTGTAAAATTTTATGTAAATATAGCTAATACAAAAATATTTATATAAAAATCTCAAACTTTGAGTTTCAATTTAGAAAAATTAAATTAAAAATTAAATATATATGAATATAAAATTTAAACATAAAATATGCAACAATTAGATTATATAAATAGTCCATTAGATCAATTCGAAGTAAGAGATTTATTCTCTTTCAATGCCAATTTATTAGGTAACTTACACTTATCATTAACAAATATAGGTTTATACTTAACTATTAGTATTTTTTTAATATTAACATATAGTTTATTATCTACAAATAATAATAAAATAATACCTAATAACTGATCAATAAGTCAAGAAAGTATATATGCTACTGTACACGGTATAGTAATAAATCAAATAAACTCAAATAAAGGGCAAATGTTTTTCCCTTTAATGTATGTATTATTTGTATTTATTTTAATAAATAACTTAATAGGTTTAGTACCTTACAGTTTTGCATCAACATCACATTTTATATTAACATTCTCACTTAGTTTTACTATTGTTTTAGGTGCTACTATATTAGGATTCCAAAGACACGGATTAAAATTCTTTTCATTATTTGTTCCATCTGGTTGTCCTTTAGCCTTATTACCTTTATTAGTTTTAATAGAATTCATTTCATACTTATCTAGAAATGTTTCATTAGGATTAAGATTAGCTGCTAATATATTAAGTGGTCACATGTTATTAAGTATTTTAAGTGGATTTACTTATAATATAATGACTAGTGGTATAATATTCTTCTTCTTAGGATTAATACCATTAGCATTTATTATTGCTTTCTCTGGTTTAGAATTAGCTATAGCATTTATTCAAGCTCAAGTTTTTGTAGTTTTAGCCTGTTCTTATATTAAAGATGGTTTAGACTTACATTAGTTAATATACTTGGTTTGTTTTTACACTATAAAAAAAATATATTTTTAACAATAAATTAAATATAACTTTATTTAAATAAAGTTATATTTAATTAGTATAATAAATATATAACTTTTATATAAAATATATAGAAATATATAATATATTCATAAAGTATATATAATTAAAAAAATATAAACACCTTTATTTATAGGTTTAATATAAAAGATAACAATATTTTTATGGAAATAGAAAAGTCCAATACTATATAAGCATATATTTAAACAAAACAAATAATATATAAATATATGGATTAAAACAGAAACTATAAATTATTTATAAAAATACTAAAAAGTAAAATAAATAATAGCGAACAATAACCCTATGCTTAGTTTTTTATTTAGAATCATTAAAAATTAAACACAAACTGGCTTAGTGTTATCTTATATATTAAAGTAATAAAAATAAAAAAAAACAATATAAACTATTGTAGGATACAATATAGGTAATATATACCAATAAAATATAGAGAGTTTGATGATGGCTCTAATTGAACACTGTCCAAGTACTTGACACATGCTAATCGAACGACTAATTAAGATTTAGAGTAATCTAATAATAATTAGTAGTGGTGTACAGGTGAGTAAAAGATAAATTGGCTACCTTAAAGTAAGGGGAAAGATCCCTTATAGCCAAAGGAAATATGTAAGAAGCAGTCCGCTTTAAGATGAAAATTTTTATCTCGGTGAGTAGTAGGAAAGGTAATGACTTTTCTAGCAGGTAACCGTAGTCGTAACTGAGAGGTTGATCGACCACATTGGGTCTGAAAAAACCCCAATGCTTTTATGTACAGCAGTGAGGAATATTGGTCAATGGCCGAAAGGCTGAACCAGTAACTTGGAAGAATGTAAATGTATTTCTAGTAAATACAGAAGCGATTAATTCGTATAAAATTCTAAATAGATATTAGATAATGACATAATCTATTTATAAGTCTTGACCAAACTACGTGCCAGCAGTCGCGGTAATACGTAGAAGGCTAGTGTTAGTTATCTTTATTGGGTTTAAAGGGTAAGTAGACGGTAAATAAAAACTTTAGAAGAGTACTTATTTGCTAGAGTTATATGTGAGAAGGAAGAATTCCTGGAGTAGAGATAAAATTTGTTGATACCAGGAGGACTGATAACGGCGAAGGCATCCTTCTATGTAATAACTGACGTTGAGAGACGAAGGCTTGGGTAGCAAACAGGATTAGATACCCTAGTAGTCCAGGCAGACAATGATGAATGTCATATATTAGATAATATATTTAATATATAAACGAAAGTGTAAGCATTCCACCTCAAGAGTACTATGGCAACATATAAACTGAAATCATTAGACCGTTTCTGAAACCAGTAGTGAAGTATGTTATTTAATTCGATGATCCGCGAAAAACCTTACCACAGCTTGAATAACTTTTTGTTTATAATTGTTACAAGCGCTGCATGGCTGTCTTTAGTTAATGTCGTGAGATCTGGTTAACTCCTTTAATTAACGAAAACCCTCACTTTATTTATTTGTATAAAGTGGTTCGCCACTACATTGGTTTGATAATAGGGATTAAGACAAGTCATTATGGCCTAAATGCTGTGGGCTATAGACGTGCCACATACGCCTTTACAAAGGGATGCAATATTGTGAAATGGAGCTAATCCTTAAAAAAGGAGATAATATGGATTATAGTCTGTAACTCGACTATATGAATAAGGAATTACTAGTAATCGTGAATCACCATCGTCACGGTGAATTTTATCTCAGTTAGGTACTAACCACTCGTCAGGCGCTGAAAGAAGCAGATGCAGTAAGTTTGACTTTTGTTATGTTACTATAATTGTTGTATATCCATACAATATTATATGTCTTAAATATATAATGAAAGTTTTCGTATGCATAACTTCGATTGGTGTTAAGTCGAAATAAGGTTCGTGTAATGGAAATTGCACGGGAGACATGAAATTTTTTTTTATAGTGTATGGAGGAATTTTTTTTTAACTTCTTATATAATCTTATATGGTAAAGTGGAATTATTCCATACTGGTTCGAATCCAGAAAAGATAAAATATATAAATTTAAGGAAGGGTCCGTGTGTTGGTTTACGGGTTGAGCTGTAAACTCAATGGCTATAGGCCATCGAAGGTTCGATTCCTTTTCTTCCTAATTAGAATTTTTTTCTAAACCTATCTTGATTTTTTATTGTTAGTATAGTATGTTGATAGATATATTTAAATTATAAATGACTATACATTTATTAAATGATTATTGTACCAATGGGTTCAAAATAGAATTTGTAGATATGATTTATTTAGTTTCTATTCTTTTAGGTATATTAACTATAGTTAATAGAAATCCTATCGTATCTGTATTATTTTTAATAGGTTTATTTGTAAATGTTGCTGGTTTATTAATTTTAGTTGGATATAATTTTATGGGTTTAGCATATATTTTAGTATATGTTGGAGCTGTATCTATATTATTCCTTTTTATTTTAATGTTAATTAATATTAGAATATCTGAATTATTAAATGAAACAAATAATGATATACCTTTAGCAGTATTAACTGTTTTATTATTCTTCTATATAATAGGACAAGTATTGCCTACAAATTTAACAGATAATACTATAGTTTCTACATTATCTAATACATTTTCTGACGAAAAAAACACAGAATTATATAACGATTTCTTTAATTTAAGAGACTTAAAACAACAAATTGATTTTGCAAGTAGTCATGGTTGAGATAGTTCATTAATTGAACCAACTCATATAGCTAGTATAGGTAATATTATGTATACTAGTTACTCTATGTGATTAATTGTAAGTTCTATTATATTATTATTAGGTATGGTAGGTGCCATAGTTATTACAATAAAACAAAAATAAGAATAAAACTTATTATTTATTTACACGTGTAAACTTAAACTAAAAATTAAAATTTATTTATATGGTATATAGATCGAAAAGTAATTTTCAAAACCATCCCTTTCATTTAGTATCTCCTTCACCATGACCATTATTTACTAGTATATCATTATTTGTATTAACAACATCTATAGTTTTATTTATGCACGGATTCCAAGGATTTGAATATCTAGTGCTTTTTGCTGTATTTAATGTTGTTTATGTAATGGGTTTATGATTTAGAGATGTAATCTCAGAAGGTACATACTTAGGTAATCACACAAATGCTGTACAAAAAGGATTAAACTTAGGAGTAGGTTTATTTATTATTTCTGAAGTATTTTTCTTCTTAGCTATTTTCTGAGCATACTTTCATAGTGCTATATCACCTAGTGTTGAATTAGGTGCACAATGACCCCCATTAGGTATACAAGCTGTAAATCCTTTCGAATTACCTTTATTAAATACTATAATATTATTATCTTCAGGTGTTACAATTACATATGCACACCACTCATTAATACAAGGTAATAGAAAAGGAGCTTTATATGGAACTATTGTTACAATTATATTAGCTATAGTATTCACTGCCTTTCAAGGTATTGAGTATTCAGTATCTTCTTTCACTATATCTGATAGTGTATATGGTTCATGTTTCTACTTTGGTACAGGTTTCCACGGTTTACACGTTATTATAGGTACAGCATTCTTAGCTGTAGGATTATGACGTTTAGCTGCATACCATTTAACAGATCACCATCACTTAGGATACGAATCAGGTATTTTATACTGACATTTTGTTGACGTAGTTTGATTATTCTTATATATCTCTGTATACTACTGAGGTTATTAGTGGAAAATAAAACTATTTATTATTAAATAAATTAATTATTTTATTAAATAATATTATATTAATATTAAATATATTAATATTTTAAGAGACTTTAGTTTAATGGTAAAACATGTGACTTTTAATCATTATAATATGGGTTCAAATCCCATAAGTCTTAAAGTATTTAATTAAACATTATATAGAATGTTTCCTATATTCTATTATATATAAAATGACTATAAGTTAACGGTAGACTGCTTATTTACCATATAAGATGTGCTGATTCGAATTCAGCTAGTCATAATTAATATATAAATATACCTATTAAATGGCTATAAGTTAATGGTAGACTATTTACCTTCCAAGTAAAGCGTGTCGATTCGAATTCGACTAGCCGTAATAGGATATAGATATATATACAGGGTTAGTAACTTAATGGTAAAGGGTTTTCTTGTCGAGAAAATAGATGCCGGATCGACACCGGTCTAACTCGAAATAAGCTGTATTTGTATATAAATACAACTTAATAATTAAGTTAAAAAATGTTTTTTTAGGAAAAGTTGCTATTGGTAGGGTAAGATATTTGCTAAATATTGTGTTTTTTCACTTAGATGTTCGATTCATCTCTTTTCCGAAGAGTATAGTTTAATGGTAAAACCGTAAGCTTCAACCTTATATTTCTTAGTTCAAATCTAAGTGCTCTTGAAGTTGAATGTGTTACAGGTTCTTTAACTTAACCGGTAAAGTGTATTCTTGATAAGGATATGTTCAGTGTTCGAGTCACTGAAGAAAAAAAAAAAAAATATATATATATATATAAGAGAGTTGGCTGAGTGGTTTAAGGCGGCTAGCTTGAGTCTAGCTAAAGATAAAACTTTCATATGTTCGAATCATATACTCTCTGAAACCTATAATAGGTAGATATATAAGTAAAAATACAGGTTAGTGTCCGATGGTTGGTCGCTCCATTTGGGTTGGAGATCTTTTATGTTCGAATCATAATAACCTGATATACTTTTATCTACAAGCATATACGCACAATATAGGTGATATGAACGGTATATTTATATATCTTGAAATATCAAGGCAAGTATAAAAAGAGATTATTATGGATAACTAGCTATATATTAAGGATAAGAGCTCACGAGCTATATCCAAGAGAAATCATATTATTAAACGAAGTGAATTGAAATATCTTAGTAACTTTAGGAAAAGAAATCAAATGAGATAATATTTAGTGGTAAACTAAATATGTATAAGTCTTATAAATATTATATCTAATATAATATTTAATATAATTAAAATGGAGATAATCTGTTTGAATGTAGGGGAACCTTCCTCTAAGACTAAATATAATATATAAGCGATAGTGAACACAGTACCGTGAGGGAAAGTTAAGAAATAGTAATTTTATAAGCAGCTCGAGTTTAAATATAATAATAAAAACAAGAGCGTACCTTTTGCATAATGGGTCAGCAAGTTAATTTTAGATGCAAGCTAACTTTGATTAAATATAATCATAATATGCTTAGATAAACCAATTATGAAAAAATGAATAAGTATCTAGGATTAGACCCGAAGGCTAGTGATCTTACCATGGTCAGGGTTATAAAAGCCCGAACGGTTTATCGTCGTAAAGATATCCGAAGAACTGTGGTAAGTTAGTGAAAGACAAAACTGACTAGTATAGCTGGTTTTCCGCGAAACCTATGTAAGTAGGTAATTTAATTAACATCTTCGCAGGTACAGAATTGTGATCTCGAACAATATCATAGATATTTGTTAACATCGGGGGGTTGTAGTGACTTTACCGGAGAGTATTTGCACTCGGAAGGGCAAAGATGAATGTTAAATAATCGGACATAGTGCGATAAGGTTGTATGTCTAAAGGGAAACAGCCCAGAACATGTGTTAAGGTTCCAAAATTATTGTTGAGTGAAATTAAGGATGTTTTCTTTAAAAACAATCAGGAAATAGGCTTAGAAGCGGCCATTTTTTGAAGACCTCGTAACAGAGCACTGATTAAATTTTTAGGAGAAAATACCGAAAATTTAACGGATCTAAATAATATACCGAAACCATGTACACATATATCTGTATATATATGTGGGGTAGCGGAACATTGGATAATATTAGGCAAATGAAATATATTTCTAAGAAATATACTATACATATGTTAAATAGTTTGTTATTTATATAATATAATTAAGTGTTATACAATATTATTATATTATATTTATGATATGTATAAATACATAATCAAATTATTTAATCTGTGTGTATTAAGGTCAAGATCCAAGTGAGAATGCTGACATGAGTAACGAAAAAGGCTTTATGAGCCTCGCCTTAAGCTTAAGGATTTTAACTGAAACCGGTGTCTAAATTTATTTATCAAAAGAATAAAATGATGATCATTAAACATATAGGTATATGGTCACTTGTTGAACAAGAACTTTATTATAAAATAAAGGGAAAAAAACCTTTATAATTAGTTACAAGGGTTCAGGAAAAATCTTTTATATTTTATATATAAAGGACCATGTGAAACATATATGTTTTATATAACCGTAATTAGATCCCACCACAGGTAAGCAAGTAGAGAATACAAAGGCGTTTGAGAGAACAATCATTAAGGAACTCGGCAAATTGACTCTGTACCTTCGGAATAAAGAGGGCCATTATAATTTTTATATATTTAGACTATATGTCTAAATAATTTGGTAATTATTATAAGAGGAATCATGAAATAATGTTGTACGACTGTTTAATAAAAACACAGCACTCTGCAAAGATTAAGAATCAAAGTATTGAGTGTGATGTCTGCCCAATGTCGGCTGGATAACGGATTTACCTTGGAAAATAACTGAGGTTTTGAAGGATACCCCGATCAATGGCGGCCTTACCTATGAGGGTCCTAAGGTAGCGAAATACCTTGGCCGTTAAATGCGGTCCTGCATGAATGATTTAACGATACAACAGCTGTCTCGATGATTGTCTCAGTGAAATTGGAATAGCAGTGCAGATACTGTTTACCTCTAGATAGACGAGAAGACCCTATGCAGCTTTACTGTTACTAATTACAAGAGTTAACCTTTAGGATGATTTATAGTGTATAAGGTAGTTGTTTGATAACAATGAAACACCTTTATTCGTATCCTATTATATACTCTTGATGATTGGGAGGCAGTTTATGCGGGGCACAGATCCCACAAAAAGTACCTGGGTATATCCAAAGTTCATATTGTAAACTTATATATTTATATATAAGTATTTTAATTTGAGATAATTATTTTTATAATTATACAGTTACTAAACGATTAAATTCTATATTTATTTTTTATTTTAAGTAAGATTTTAACTATATGGTGAATAGATGTATTTATTAAAATTGCATAATTTTATTGCCATATTAATATTATTATATTTATTAATATGGTATTTATTTATACTTTAAAAGTTTAATGGCTAAATCTTGCTTTACTGTTTGACCTACGAGTCTATCAGTCGCGTAAGCGGGGCATATGATCACAAGATGCATTAAGGAAAGGTCTTGGATTATAGAAAAAGTTACGCTAGGGATTTATGACTGAAGTCCCCTAATATTATAAAATATTAGAATTTATTGGGCTAATTTCAAAGATAACTTAAAATTTTAAGGTGTATTTGAAGCGAAACTTATTTAAACATAAGTACGTTCAACGACTAAATGTTAGTTATAGTTAATTATAACTTTCTATGATGCCCAACATCTTTATTAATTATTAACTATTTAAAAGATCTATATTAGTTCTTATAATAGTATTTTTTGTATAATGATTATTATTTTAATAATAATGTAATAGACTTGGTTATACCAAGCTTAAATATTATATAATTAATCTAATTAATTATATTAATATCCAAACAATATAATAAATATGCTAAATATTATAAAATCAAAATTAAACAATAGATATCTTAATAAACCGTCAGACAATACTAATATAACTATTTATAATAGAGATATTACTCCTGCAGTAAGAAATTGAAAGAGTAGTATCTATGCTTATAATAAAAATGCTATTAGTTTAATACCTACTAAAAGTAGATTAGTAATGAAACTGATTAGAGGGTATTTAAATTCATATCATTTAGGAATCGAATCTTTATTAAGAAAAGAAAGATTACGTCGTAGATATAGAAAAATGTCAACTAATAGAATATTTGTTAGTGACGGTGAATTTAAGCATACAAATGATAAAGTAAATATTACTTTATATGTATATAATAGACAAAAACTTAATTATTTATTAAAACTAAAGAAAAGATATACAAGATTATTTAAAAAAGCTAAATTTACAAGAAAATTAAAATTAATAAGAAATGTAGGATTAAATATCTTAAATCAACAAAAAGGGAAAAGTATAGTATTAACTAATATTTTACCTAAATATAATTCAGAAGTGCGTTCAGCACAAAATATCTTTTATAAAAGATTTATGAAGAAATGTTTTAAAAGATTAAGATTTTATATGTTTTACAAACAAATGCTTTATATAAATAAAGCAAAATTTGAAAATTCATACCTACAGGGTTTAATAGTTTTAATAAGTAAAATTTTTAATAAAAATGTAGAATTTAATATAATTAATTTAAAATATTTTTATTTTAATAGTAAAATTTACACACAACCATTAGTATTAAAACTAAGAAAAAGAAGAGATGTATTAATGTATCTTAAAGATTTAATTAGAAAAGCTAAACTTAAAGATATTAAATTGGTTAATAAATCAAATAACTTCTTTACAATTAATAATTTTGATAATAATGAAAAAGTTAATAATTTAATAAAACAAACAAAAACTAACACAAAATACCTGAAAAAAATTGTATTAAATGATATTAAATATAAAAGAGTATCAGGTGTTAGATTAGAAGCTGCAGGTAGATTAACTAAACGTTCTTCTGCTGCAAGATCTCAATATAGAGGAAGATATAAAGGAAATTTAGTAAATGCTTATTCATCTATTAAAGGTTATCCTACTCCTCTATTAAGAGGTAATTTTAAATCTAATCTAGAATATACTGTAATAAATTCTAGTTCTCGTGTTGGAGCTTTTGGTGTAAAAGGTTGAATAAGTGGTACTTAAATAAAAATATAATATAAATATTATATTTATTACTTTTCTCTCCCTTAATAATAATTAATAAAGATGATGAAATAGTCTGAACCTTTTTGAAAAAAGGGAAATAAGAATGAAATTCTTATGTTAACATAAATTGAACAGGCTAATTTGCGCAAGAGAGTACAAATTGAGTGCGCGGTTTGGCACCTCGATGTCGGCTTAGCTCATCCTCATGCATGCAGAAATCATGAAGGGTTCGACTGTTCGTCGATTAAAGAGCTACGTGAGCTGGGTTTAATACGTCGTGAGACAGTATGGTTTCTATCTTCTAGAGGGAATTAAAGTAAATTAAAGATAGCCCCTTCGTACGAAAGGAGTTGGGTATATTGATCTATGGTTTACCTGTTGTTTATGGTTGTAGTATATATACTACAATAATTACTATAACTAAGGTCCTATTATCCATAGGCATGGCAGGAAAGCTACGTCAGTTAAAGATAAGTGTTGAAAGCATATAAACACGAAGCAAACTTTATGATACTTTTAAACGTAGAAGAACACTACG